AAAAAAAAAAGAGAACCCCATGCACTAACGACAAGGATGCTGGGTTATCTCGCCATATGGTCAACACCATTAACTTATGCAAGTGTCGATGAAAGTGTGAGGAGTATATCAATTAATGGCCCTGAAGTAGGAACCAGATGCCAGGAATAATTCACTAGGTGAAACCCCCACAATTGTTGTCCCTCACCTTCAATAACCGTGTGCATTAAGGAATCAACTGATGGTAGGTTCTTACTACATTAAAATTTTGTGATTTAAGAGGTGCTGGAACTTGGTATAACTTGACATGTGAATTAAGGTGGTAGGTCTTAAATCTCGTTTTATCCTAGAATTCATTTATGTAAAATATTAAGTTAATGGTTTATGTAACCCTTAGATTTATGGTGATATATGAATGGTTTAGTACTATTTATGGTGATAATACATATATGTACAAGAGAGGAACTTGTATAAGGGTACATATGTGGCGAAGAATAGTTTAGTTTAGAATTCTAGCTTTGGGAGTTAGTGGTAGAAGTTAAAATCTTCTTTCTTCGACGGCAGAAGGGGGGATTTTAACCTCCGATTTCCGGCTTACAAGACCGGCGCTCTGACACTGAGCTACTAATGCAAAGCCATCCAAGTGCTTTGTTTTCTACTCATCCGGTGATGGGTAGAAAGATAAGAAATAGCGAAAAGTAAAGGATAGACGCTAGTTGGCCGATAATGATGAAGGGTTGTTCGGCTGGTATACCTCCAATTCATGTGAGGATAATTACATTTGCGATTAGGGCTCAGAAGAGGAATTGAGAGATTGGTCGGAATGTCAGTGCCCGCTGTTTTGAGGTGTGGATGAATGGTACTACTGTGAGGACTAGAATAGAGGCTAGGAGCGCTAGGACCCCCCCTAGTTTATTTGGAATTGAGCGTAGAATGGCGTAAGCGAATAGGAAGTATCATTCGGGCTTGATATGGGGAGGGGTAACCATTGGGTTAGCTGGGGTAAAATTGTCTGGGTCCCCGAGGAGGTTGGGGAAAAATAGTGCTAGTAGGGCAAGGGCTATAAGGAGAATTGCGGCCCCTAAAATGTCTTTGTAAGAGAAATAGGGGTGGAATGAGATTTTATCTGCATTTGAATTTAGTCCAATAGGGTTATTTGACCCGGTTTCATGCAGGAATAAAAGGTGGAGAATTGTCATTGCTGCAATAATAAATGGAAATAAGAAGTGGAAGGCAAAGAATCGAGTGAGGGTAGCATTGTCTACTGAAAAGCCCCCTCAGATCCATTCAACGAGTGTTGTGCCTACGTAAGGTACGGCGGATAAGAGGTTAGTAATTACAGTAGCCCCTCAGAACGATATTTGGCCTCAAGGGAGTACGTAGCCAACAAAAGCTGTCATTATGACTAGAAGGAGAAGGGCTACGCCGATATTTCATGTTTCTTTGAAGAGGTACGAGCCGTAGTATAGGCCTCGTCCGATGTGGAGGTAAATACAAATGAAGAAAAAGGATGCTCCGTTAGCATGTAGGTTCCGAATAAGTCATCCGAAGTTGACGTCTCGGCAGATATGGGCTACGGAAGCAAAGGCGGACTCAACGTCGGGGGTGTAGTGTATTGCGAGGAATAATCCTGTGAGGATTTGGGATATTAAGCAGAGAGTAAGCAGAGAGCCAAAATTTCATCATGCGGAAATATTAGAGGGAGCGGGGAGGTCAATTAATGCGTCGTTTGCAATTTTTAGGAGTGGGTGAGTTTTTCGTAGGCTTGTCATTAGAGTTTCTGTAGTTGAATAACAACGGTGGTTTTTCAAGCCATTAGTCCTGGTTGAAGTCCTGGTAGAAATTATGACTTACATAATGTGTTTGTTTTTATTTGGATTGGTGATAGGGTTAGTTGCGGTTGCTTCCAACCCATCTCCTTATTTTGCTGCTTTAGGTTTGGTAGTTGTAGCGGGGATGGGTTGTGGTGTTTTATTAGGGTATGGGGGCTCTTTTTTATCGTTGGTGTTGTTTTTAATTTATTTGGGGGGAATATTAGTCGTCTTTGCTTATTCTGCGGCATTGGCCGCAGAACCATATCCTGAGAGCTGGGGCAGTCCAGCTGTAGTGCTTTATATAGCAATTTACTCGGCGGGGGTAGTCCTGGCTTGCGTTTCTATGTGCGGGGGGTGATATGAGTTTTCCTGGGTGCCTGTAGATGAAATAGCAGAGTTTTCTGTGTTTCGGGGTGATATAGGGGGAGTTGCATTAATGTATTCGTTGGGTGGGGGGATATTAGTAATTAGTGCGTGGGTACTTCTTCTTACTCTTTTTGTGGTATTGGAGTTGACGCGGGGTATGAGCCGAGGCACAGTTCGAGCGGTTTAGTAATAAATTAGTAGTGTGGCGATAATAAGGGTTAAGAGGAATAGGGTAAGGTAGGTTTTAATCATGCCCTGTTGGGTGTTGCTTGTTGTGGTGATTAAGGGGATATTACAAGAGATTAGGGCTTTTGGGCCTACTTTCTCTAGTCAGGTCTGGTCCACTATTTGACTGGCGATGGTTTGTCCTAGGGTTAAGTTGAGTTTAGGGGTGAATCGGTGGATAATAGGCGGGAAAAATCCTAGCATATTGGAGAAGTGATGTGGGGAGGCCATAGGGGTGGGTTTAAATTGTTTGGCTGTTAGTGAGGCTAACTCTAGGGCAATGATTAGTCCTAGGGCTGTGACGATTAGGGCTGCTAGTTTTAGTAGTGGGGGTATAGATATAATTTGGGTTTTAAGGGGGATTATGTTAGAGGAGATTAAAAGTCCGGCGATAATGCTGCCTCATGCTAGCCGTTTGATGGGGTTAATAACTATTGGATTATTTTCGTTGATTGGGGAGAGGGAGTTAAATCGGGGGTGACCTATTGATACGAAAAATACGACTCGTAGGCTGTAGATGGATGTAAATGAGGTGGCGAGCAGGGTTAGTGTTAGGGCTCAGGCGTTTAGGTGGGATGTGTTTAGGGCCTCAATGATTGCATCTTTAGAAAAAAACCCGGCTAGGAAGGGGGTACCAGTTAGGGCAAGGCTGCCGATTGTGAGGCAGGTGGTGGTGAAAGGAGTAAGGTGGTGTATACCTCCTATTTTGCGGATATCCTGCTCGTCGTTTAGGCTGTGGATGATTGACCCGGAGCAGAGGAATAATATTGCTTTAAAAAAGGCGTGTGTACAAATGTGCAGAAAGGCAAGTTGGGGTTGATTAAGTCCAATCGCTACTATTATTAAGCCCAATTGGCTGGAGGTCGAGAATGCAACGATCTTTTTGATGTCATTTTGAGTGAGGGCGCAGGTGGCGGTAAATAGGGTTGTAAGGGCTCCTAAACATAGGCATAATGTCAGAGCTGTTTCGTTGTTTTCTATGAGGGGGCTAGTACGGATTAATAGGAAAATGCCCGCAACCACTATTGTGCTCGAATGAAGTAGGGCGGAAACTGGGGTGGGGCCTTCTATGGCAGAGGGGAGCCATGGGTGTAGCCCAAATTGGGCTGATTTACCGGTAGCGGCAAGGATCAGTCCGATAAGAGGGAGGGTGAGGTCAAAGTTTTTAGCTGTAATAAATATTTGTTGTATTTCCCATGAGTTTAGGTTGGTTGCCATTCATGCTATGGCAAGAATTAATCCGATGTCACCGACTCGGTTGTATAGCACTGCCTGCAGGGCGGCTGTATTTGCGTCTGCTCGTCCGTATCATCATCCGATAAGGAGGAAGGATATAATTCCTACTCCTTCTCAGCCGATGAATAGTTGAAACATATTGTTAGCGGTTACTAGGGTGATTATCGCGATTAAAAAGATCAGGAGGTATTTAAAGAATCGGTTAATGAAGGGGTCTGTGTGTATATATCAGGATGCAAATTCTAGGATGGATCATGTAACGTAGAGGGCAACAGGGGTAAAAATAATTGAGTAGTGGTCAAATTTAAAGCTGATATTGATATCAAAGGTGTGGGTGTTTATTCAGTTTCAGCTGGTAATGATGGTCTCTGTGCCTTCGTTTAAAAACAAAAATAATGGGAGCAAGCTGGTGAAGAATGCTAGTTTTACTGCGGTCTTAACTTGAGCAGGGGCTCAATTGGGGCCTTGTGGGTGGGGGGATAAAGTTGTAAGTACTGGATAAATTAGCAGGGAGAAGATAATGACGAAGCTTGTTGTTATTATGATGGAAGTGGGGTGCATAGCTTCTACTTGGATTTGCACCAAGAGTTTCTGGTTCCTAAGACCAGCGGATTAGCTGTTATCCTTTAGGAGCTGTACGAGTGAGCCTTGGAGTTCAACCAAGGTTACGAGAATTAGCAGTTTTCGTCACTGGCGAGTCTCTCTCGGTATATAAGGGGGTTTTAACCCCTGTTTTTAGAGCCACAGTCTAATGTTTTATGTTAAACTATATGTACAGGTAGTTCAGCCTCAGATTAGTTCGGGTTTTAGGATAAGTAGGATGAGGGGGAGCAGGTGAAGGGTAATAAGGAGATGTTCTCGAGAGTGTGTGGGGTCAAGGGAAATAATGTGGATAGGGAGCGGCCCTCGTTGGGTTATCAGGAATATGTATAGGGAGTAGCCTGCCGTAATTAGGGTCCCGGCCCCTGTTAATAATAGGGTTCAAGGGGATCAGTTGAATAGGGAGGTAATGATTATTAGCTCTCCTATGAGGTTAGGTAGAGGGGGCAGTGCCAGGTTAGCGAGGCTGGCGATGAATCATCATGTTGTTATTAATGGAAGGATTATTTGTATGCCTCGTGCTAGAATTATTGTTCGGCTGTGGGTTCGTTCGTAGTTGGTGTTTGCTAAGCAGAATAGGGCGGAGGATGTTAATCCGTGGGCAATTATAAGGATTAATGCTCCTGTAAAACCTCAGGGTGTTTGGATGAGGATTCCTCCTGCAACTAGGCCTATGTGGCTGACGGAGGAGTAGGCGATTAGGGATTTAAGGTCTGTCTGGCGAAGGCAAATTGAGCCTGTCATGATTAACCCCCATAAGGCGAAGATAATGAAGGGATAGCTGAGTTCTCGAGTGACGGGCTCTAGGATAATTATTATTCGCATTATACCGTACCCCCCTAGTTTTAGTAGGACGGCTGCTAGGATTATTGAGCCTGCGATTGGTGCCTCTACATGTGCTTTTGGGAGTCATAAATGGACGCCGTAAAGGGGTATTTTCACCAGGAATGCTATGAGACAGCCTGCCCATCATAGTTTGTCTGCGTAGGAGGTGAGCTGTAAGGGGGCGGAGTATTGAAGGGTCAGGAGTGACAGAGTGCCTGCATTGTTTTGGAGGAGGAGCAGGGCGACGAGCAGTGGCAAGGAGCCTGCTAGTGTGTAGAATAAGAAGTAAGTTCCTGCGTTGAGTCGTTCTGTCTGGTTTCCTCAGCGGGTAATGATCACAAGTGTTGGGATAAGAGTGGCTTCAAATATAATGTAAAATATAATAATTTCGGTGGCGCTGAACGCTATAATTAAAAAAATTTGTAGGGAAGTCAAGAGGGTGATGTATATGCGTTGGCGGTTTATTGGTTCGGAGGCTGTGTGGTTTTGGCTAGCTAGAATTATTAAGGGTAGGAGTCAGCAGGTAAGTACAAGGAGGGGGGTGGAGAGGGGGTCTGCGGCTATGCAGAGGTTAAGGGAGGTTCAGCCTGTTTCTGAGAGGTTTTCCAACCATGTAAGGCTGGCTAGTGCAATGACAAGGCTGTGGCCTAGGGTTGTAGCTCAAAGTCATTTAGGGGGGACTAATCAGGTTATTGGAATTAGCATAATTGTGGGAATGAGGATTTTTAGCATTGTAGTAGGTTAAGGCTTTGAAGGCGGTCGCTGCCGTGGGTGCGAGCAGTGGCTACTAGCAGGGCAAGTCCTGCACTTGCTTCGCAAGCTGAAAAAGCCAGCAGTAGTATAGGAGAGGCTGAGAAGTTGGTTGAGTCTAGTTGTAAGGTTCAGACTGATAGGGCAATGAATAGGGAAAGCATTATGGCTTCTAAGCATAGGAGGGCGGAGAGAAGGTGGGTGCGGTGAAATGCTAGCCCTGCTAGTCCTAGCAAAAAGGTCGATGAGAAGGCGAAGTGAACGGGGGTCATTAGGTAGTTATGGACTTTAACCACAAATTCTTGAGCCGAAATCAAGTGTTTTTCTTAGACTAACCACCTATTCAGCTCATTCTAGGCCTCCTTGCAGTCATTCATAAATTAGCCCGAGTGTGAGGAGGATAAGAACAGCAGAGGCTCAGATGAATGTGGATAGTGGCGAGGGTAGTTGGTCTCCTCAGGGGAGGGGTAGGAGGAGGGCGATTTCTAGGTCAAATAGAAGGAACAGGATGGCGACTAGAAAAAATCGAAGGGAAAAAGGGAGGCGGGCTGATCCGAGGGGGTCGAACCCACATTCGTAGGGGGAGAGTTTTTCGTGGTCTGGGGTTATTTGGGGAAGTCAAAATGCTACTATTGCCAGAACTATAGAGAGTAGGGTGGCTATTGTGATAATTGTTATGACTAGACTCATTATCTTTCCTTGGATTTTAACCAAGGCCTGGTGATTGGAAGTCACTTATACTAAAGCTGGTACTAGAAAGATTAAGAACCTCATCAGTAGATGGATACGTATAAGAATAGTCAAACGACGTCTACGAAGTGTCAGTATCAAGCGGCAGCTTCAAATCCGAAGTGGTGGTCCGATGTAAAGTGGTAACGGATTTGACGGAGTAGACAAACAGCAAGGAAAGTGGAGCCAATAATTACATGGAGTCCGTGGAATCCTGTAGCTACAAAGAATGTAGAGCCGTAGACGCCGTCTGCAATTGTGAAGGGGGCTTCGTAGTATTCTATGGCTTGAAGAAAAGTAAAATAAAATCCTAAGAGGATTGTTAGTGTTAGGGACTGAATTGCTTCTTTGCGTCCGCCTTCCATAATGCTATGGTGGGCTCAGGTTACTGTTACTCCGGAGGCAAGAAGGACTGCAGTGTTTAAAAGGGGGACTTCAAATGGGTCTAGGGTGGTAATTCCTGTTGGTGGCCAGCATCCTCCTAGTTCGGGAGTGGGGGCCAGGCTAGAGTGGTAGAAGGCTCAGAAGAACCCTAGGAAAAAGAACACTTCGGAGGTAATAAATAGGACTATGCCGTATCGAAGCCCTTTTTGGACGGGGGGTGTGTGGTGGCCTTGGAAAGTACCTTCGCGGATAATGTCTCGTCATCATTGATATATGGTAAGGAGGAGCAGGGCTATTCCTAGGGTTATCAGTGTTGTGGAGTTGAAGTGAAATCAGATAGCAAGGCCCGATGTTATTAGCATGGCGGCGATTGCGCCTGTTAGCGGTCATGGGCTGGGGTCGACTATGTGGTATGCGTGTGCTTGGTGTGCCATTAAACGTTTTCTTGTAGGTAGAGGCTTAGAAGGAGGACAAATACGTAGGCTTGAATCATTGCTACAGCTACTTCTAAGAGGGTAAGAAGGAATAGCAGGGTTATTGTCAGAATGGCCACAGCTGGTATTAGGGGCAGGAGAACAGCTGCGGCGGTTGCGATTAGTTGAATTAAGAGGTGGCCGGCTGTAAGGTTGGCTGTCAGTCGAACCCCAAGAGCCAGGGGTCGGATAAATAGGCTAATTGTTTCGATGATAATTAGGATAGGAATAAGAAGTGTAGGGGTCCCTTCTGGGAGTAGATGTCCTAGGGCATGAGTTGGTTGGTTTCGCATGCCAGTAATAACTGTAGCCAATCAGAGGGGGAAGGCAAGGCCTATATTAAGGGAAAGTTGTGTGGTAGGGGTAAAGGTATAAGGGAGTAGGCCTAGCATGTTAAGGGTAATTAAGAATAATATTAAGGAGGATAAGAGGACGGCTCATTTATGTCCGGCGAGGTTTACGGGCATAAAAAGTTCGTGGGTAAATCGGCCGAGCAGTCAATTTTGGAGTGTTAGAATTCGGTTATCCAGTCATCGGGCTGTGGGCGTAGGAAAAATAAGTCAGGGCAGGGTTAGGGCTAGAGCGATAAGAGGGATTTCAAAAAGTGTGGGGCTTATAAACTGGTCGAAGAAGCTTAATGTCATGGTCAGATTCAGGGTTCTCCTTTAGGTTTTTCTGTGCTTTTAGGTGTTGGTTCATTTGGGAAAGAGTGGGCTAGGACTTTTGGGGGAATCACGATTAAGAACACTAATCATGAAAATAGCAGGGTGGCAAATCAGGGGGTGGGATTTAGCTGGGGCATGTCGCTAGGGGTGGTTGGGAGTCACCAATCTTTAGCTTAAAAGGCTAACGCTGTGTCCGGTTTAGCTTCTTAGCGAGGCGTCTTCAAGTATTAGGGATGACCAGTTTTCAAAGTGTTCTAGGGGGACTGCTTCAACTACGATGGGTATGAAGCTGTGATTAGCCCCGCAGATTTCGGAGCATTGGCCATAAAATACTCCGGGGCGGGCTGCAATAAAGGCTGTTTGGTTAAGCCGGCCGGGTACTGCGTCTATTTTTACGCCAAGGGAGGGAACGGCTCATGAATGGAGGACGTCATCGGCGGAAATTAAAATTCGGATGGGGGATTCTACTGGAATTACCATTCGATGGTCTGCTTCAAGTAACCGGAATTGCCCGGGGGTAAGGTCTTGTGTGGGGATTATATAAGAATCGAAGCCTAAGTCTTCGTAGTCGGTGTATTCGTAGCTTCAGTATCATTGGTGCCCGACAGCTTTAATTGTTAGGTGGGGGTCATTAATTTCGTCTATAAGGTAAAGAATGCGAAGGGAGGGGAGGGCAATGAGGATGAGGATAATTGCTGGGAGAACTGTTCAGATGATTTCGATTTCTTGGGAATCTAAAATGAACTTATTAGTGAGCTTGGTCGAGATTATAGCAATGATAATGTAAAGCACCAGTGTACTGATCAGGAAGACAATTATTAGGGCATGGTCGTGGAAGTGAAGAAGTTCTTCTATGACGGGTGAAGCTGCATCTTGGAATCCTAGCTGTGAGGGATGTGCCATTATCATAAGATACGCGGGGTTTTAACCCGCAATAGTACCTTGACAAGGTAATGTAATCAGGCTATTTTACTAGTATCTTATAAAGAAAGTGACAGAAGGGTGATGTGGTTGGCTTGAAACCAATTGATGGGGGTTCAACTCCCTCCTTTCTCGTTAATCTGACTGGGTTAGAACAAACGCGGGTTCTTCGAATGTGTGATAAGGGGGCGGGCAGCCGTGAAGTCATTCCACGTTAGTTGTGGTTAGCTCTACAGACAGCACTTCACGTTTGGCCGCAAATGCTTCTCAGATAATAAATAGGAACATAATTACTGCTACAAGGGAAACTAGCGATCCGATAGAGGAAATTGTGTTTCAAAGGGTGTAGGCGTCGGGGTAATCGGAGTATCGTCGAGGTATACCAGCTAATCCAAGGAAGTGCTGGGGGAAAAATGTTAGATTTACGCCTACAAACATTACGCTAAAGTGGATTTTGGTTCATGTACTGTGTAATGTGTAACCCGTAAATAACGGGAATCAGTGGACGAAGGCACCAACAATGGCAAATACTGCTCCTATGGAAAGGACATAATGGAAGTGAGCGACTACGTAATATGTGTCGTGGAGGACAATGTCTAGGGATGAGTTTGCCAGGATGATTCCTGTGAGGCCTCCAACTGTAAACAGGAAGATGAAGCCAATGGCCCATAGGAGGGGGGTTTCTCATTTGATTGAGCCGCCGTGCAAGGTTGCAAGTCAGCTGAAGACTTTAACACCGGTTGGAATTGCGATGATTATTGTTGCCGAGGTAAAATAAGCTCGTGTGTCTACGTCCATTCCAACTGTAAATATATGGTGGGCTCAGACGATAAACCCAAGTAGTCCGATGGCCATTATGGCTCAGACTATGCCCATGTAGCCGAAAGGTTCTTTTTTCCCGGAGTAGTAGGCTACGATATGGGAGATTATCCCGAACCCAGGTAAAATAAGAATGTATACTTCGGGGTGTCCAAAGAATCAGAACAGATGCTGGTAAAGGATTGGGTCCCCACCGCCTGCAGGGTCAAAGAAGGTTGTATTGAGATTTCGGTCTGTCAGAAGTATTGTGATGCCGGCAGCAAGTACTGGCAGGGAGAGGAGTAGAAGTACAGCAGTAATTAAGACAGCCCATACAAATAGGGGTGTCTGGTATTGAGAGATAGCTGCGGGTTTTATATTGATGATTGTCGTAATGAAGTTAATTGCCCCGAGGATTGAGGAGATACCTGCTAAGTGAAGGGAGAAAATAGTTAAATCAACGGATGCCCCAGCGTGGGCGAGGTTCCCAGCTAATGGGGGGTAGACTGTCCACCCGGTGCCTGCTCCGGCTTCAACGCCTGAAGAAGCCAGTAGGAGAAGAAATGAAGGGGGGAGGAGTCAGAAGCTTATGTTGTTTATTCGGGGGAAGGCTATATCAGGGGCCCCGATCATAAGGGGAATAAGTCAGTTTCCAAAGCCTCCAATTATGACAGGCATTACTATAAAAAAGATCATTACGAAGGCATGTGCCGTAACGATGACGTTATAAATTTGGTCATCTCCTAGAAGGGCGCCTGGTTGGCTAAGTTCAGCCCGGATGAGTAGGCTTAGGGCTGTGCCTACTATACCAGCTCATGCACCAAATACTAGATAAAGGGTGCCGATGTCTTTATGGTTAGTCGAGAAAAATCAACGTGTGATTGCCACAGGTAAGATGGCTGAGCATAGCGGCGGATTGTAGCTCCGCATAGAGAGGTTAAAGCCCTCTTCTTATCAGGCTCCGGAGTGCGATCGCACATAAGATTGCAAATCTTAAGGAGCAGGTAGTAGCCTGCCGGGGCCTACTCCCGCCCTTTTTAAGGCGGGCGGGAGTAGATTGAAATCCGTTGGATTGGATGCTTAATTGTTAACTAAGAGTTTACAGGATCGAGGCCTGTCTGTCTAGCAAGGCTTTAGCTTAATCAAAGTAGCTGCTTTGCATGCAGAAGATGTGGGCTAGAGTCCTGCAAGTCTTATCAGGGGCTGGAAGATTTTCACTTCCGCTTAGGACTTTGAAGGCCCTTGGACTTGTGCTATCCTAAGTCCCTTAAAGGGTTAGTATTGCTGTTGCGGCGGGGGTTAGGGGTAGGAGGGTGAGGGTGGCGATAAGGGAGGTAGCTAGGGGAAGAGTGGTTTGGCGTGAGGGGAGGCGTCAGGGGGTGGTTCCGGTTAAGTTGTTGGGGGATATGGTAAGGGTTATTGCATATGATAAGCGTAAGTAAAAGTAGAGGCTCAGGAGGGCAGATAGGGCGGCGAGGGTAGCGAGGGGGGCAAGTTCTTGTTTAGACAGTTCTTGGAGAATTAGTCATTTTGGTATGAATCCTGTAAGTGGGGGCAGGCCTCCAAGAGATAGGAGGATGAGAGGGGCCAAGGATGTAAGTGCTGGAGCTTTTGTTCAGGATGTGGCGAGCGAGTTAATGTTAGTTGCTTTGTTTAGCTTGAACACCAGAAAAGCTGAGAAGGTTATGATAAAATAGGTGAGGAGGGCAAGGAGGGTAAGTTGAGGGGAGAATTGTAGAATTAATATTATTCACCCGAGGTGTGCAATTGAGGAGTAAGCTAAAATTTTTCGTAGCTGGGTTTGGTTTAGTCCTCCTCACCCACCAACGAGGGTGGATGCGAGGCCAAGCATAATAAGGATTGTGGAGTCGGTGATATGAATTTGAAGAAGGAGGGCGAAGGGTGCGAGTTTTTGTCAGGTGGATAAAATAAGGCCGGTTGTGAGGTCAAGTCCTTGAAGGACTTCGGGCAGTCAGGCGTGGACTGGGGCAAGTCCAATTTTTATTGCAAGTGCTATGGTAAGTACGGTGACGGAGAGGGGGTGGGTTATTTGTTCGATGTTTCATTGGCCCGTGAGTCAGGCGTTGGTGGTGCTAGCAAATAAAATTATGGCTGCTGCGGTGGCTTGGGTGAGGAAATATTTAGTGGTGGCTTCAACTGCTCGGGGGTGGTGGCTTTGTGCTATTAGTGGAATAATGGCTAGGGTATTTATTTCAAGTCCTATCCACGCGAGGAGCCAGTGTGAGCTTGCAAATGTAATTGTAGTTCCTAGGCCTAGGCCAAATAGTAGAATGGCTAAGATGTACGGGTTCATTAGTAAAAGAGGGGGTTTAACCTTCATTCTTGGGGTATGGGCCCAAAAGCTTATTTAGCTGATTTTACTAGGAAGTGGTGTAGTGGAAGCACAAAGAGTTTTGATCTCTTCAGGTAGGGTTCAAATCCCTTCTTTCTAAAAGGAGTCGGGGGGACTTTAACCCCCATAGTTCACTCTATCAAAGTGGTCCTTAGGATTCGGGCACGGCTCCGGCATTATAGTTGAGGGGGCAGGCCTGCAAATGCGATAGGTAGTGCGAGGTGCCATACTACAAGGGCTAGTGTGAGGGGCAGGAAGTTTTTTCAGATGAGATGTATGAGTTGATCATACCGAAATCGGGGGTAGGAAGCTCGGACTCATAAGAATATTATTGAGAGGAGGGCTGCTTTAATTATAAGGTTGGCGGCTGTTAGTTCTGGGATTGTTGGGATGTGGGAGGCTCCCAAGAATAATGTGGCGGAGAGCGTGTTTATAAGTAGGATGTTTGCGTATTCTGCTAGGAAAAATAGGGCGAATGGGCCTCCTGCATACTCAACGTTAAACCCGGATACTAGTTCTGACTCTCCTTCGGTTAGGTCAAAAGGGGCTCGGTTTGTTTCAGCGAGGGTAGAGATATATCATATTGCGGCTAGGGGTCAAGCTGGGAAGATTAGCCAGATTGCTTCTTGGGCAACATTAAATATTTGGAGGGTGAAGCCGCCTGTAAAAATGATAGTGTTAAGAAGGATCAGTCCTAGGCTGACTTCATAGGAAATAGTCTGGGCTACGGCTCGGAGGGCCCCGATGAGGGCATATTTTGAATTTGAGGCTCAACCTGAGCCAAGGATAGTATATACTGCTAGGCTAGAGAGAGCTAGAATAAACAGAATCCCTAGGTTTAGGTCTGTTGTGGGATAAGGGAGTGGTATAGGGGCCCATAGTGTAAGGGCGAGGGTGAGTGCGAGGATGGGTGCTAGAACGAATAGGACGGGAGAGGAGGTTGAGGGTTTAATTGGCTCTTTAATAAATAGTTTTACTCCGTCTGCGATTGGTTGGAGGAGGCCGTAAGGTCCTACGATATTAGGCCCTTTTCGTAGCTGTATATAACCTAGCACTTTTCGTTCGATTAAAGTAAGGAAAGCTACGGCAAGAAGGACGGGGACAATAAAGGCCAGGGGGTTTAAAATGTGGGTTACAAGGGTGGTGGTCATAATTAGGAAGGGGAGTTGAACCCCTTTTAAAAGGGCTTAAACCTTTTGCAATAAACCGGAATCTGCCATCCTAATAGACCATATATCTTTGGCCTGAAGGGGTATGCCCTTTTGCCTATTTTAGTTGTTTTCGTTAGGAGGGGTGAGGCGTGCTTAAAGCATTGGCTTCTTCTTTTCGGTCCTTTCGTACTAGAAAAGAACATGTCATAGATAGAAACTGACCTGGATTACTCCGGTCTGAACTCAGATCACGTAGGACTTTAATCGTTGAACAAACGAACCCTTAATAGCGGCTGCACCATTAGGATGTCCTGATCCAACATCGAGGTCGTAAACCCCCTTGTCGATATGGGCTCTGAAAGGGGATTGCGCTGTTATCCCTAGGGTAACTTGGTCCGTTGATCGGTTTTGCCGGATCGTTATTGGTCAGATATTCTGTTAATTAGAGCTGCAGCTCTTGGTTGTAGGAGGTAGTACTCCCATTCCACTCGGGGGTTTTTTATTTCCTCGGGGTCGCCCCAACCTAAGACATAGGGGCATGGTTCATTTGGTTTAGTCCTTTATTTAGGGGTATTAAATATGATATGCCTTAGTGTCTAAAGCTCCATAGGGTCTTCTCGTCTTATGTTTTTATCCCCGCTTCTGCACGGGGAGATCAATTTCATTGACTTGAAAAAGGAGACAGTTAAGCCCTCGTTATGCCATTCATACAGGTCCCCATTTAAGAGACAAGTGATTGCGCTACCTTTGCACGGTTAAAATACCGCGGCCGTTAAACATATAGTCACAGGGCAGGCTGGACCTCTTATTCTTTGCTTGCAAGAGGCGATGTTTTTGGTAAACAGGCGAGGCTTGAAATGTTTGCCGAGTTCCTTCTTTTTCTTTTAGTCTTTCCTTGGGGGCACACCAGTGTGGGGTTAACGGTTATTTCTTGGATGGTTTTCTGGTTATTTTTTTGTCGTTCATTGCCCTCTGTTGTTGGGGCCGTTAATCTTCGGTGGGGGTTCGTTCCGATTTACACTTGTGCAGGGAGAGAGGGGGGGGCCTCTCTTATTACTCATATTAGCATGTGCGCTCTCATGTTAACATGAGAAGGCCTGATAATGTTAGGGGGCTGGGATTGGGTTATCGGAATATGTGGGGGAGGTTTAATGCTTAAGCTTTAACGCTTTTAGTAGGGATGGCTGCTTTTAGGCCCACCTGGGCATTGTTGCCTTCAATTATTATGATCTTTTCCCTCCTGGTAAAGTTGTGTCTTGTTTCAAAAGGGCTGTACCCCTTTTGACTAACTCTCTAGATTTCTCTGGACGTCGGTTAAGGTGAGACCGGTGGGGAGTGGAGAAATCTGGAGGCTGAACTCCTATCCAGTTCTCAGGCAACCAGCTATAACTAGGTTCGGTAGATCTGTCATCTCTACTCAAAGCTCTTCCCACTCTTTTGCCACAGAGACGGGTTTGCCCTATTGATTAGGCTGTCTTGGAGTAGCTCACGTAGTTTCGGGGGCCCAGACTAAAATGCTCTTTGCCTGGGGGTTACTAGCTAAATCATGATGCAAAAGGTACGAGCATAAATCTCTGCTTTTTTAGGCTTTACTGGGTTATTTCATTTCTCTTTCAGCGTTCCCTTGCGGTACTTTCTCTATTGCTCTAATAGTCCCTTTTCTGTCGCCCATACTAAGGGGGAAAAATGGTTTGTTTTGTGGTGGAAGTGTTTTTAGGGGTATAAATATTGGGTTGTTGTTTTTATTGGTGGGGCTAGCTAGTCGGCGTCGGAGAAATCCGAGTTGCACGGATGACTTTTCGGTGTAAGGGAAAGGCTATTCTTATTTAGCTATTCTCCGATTTTTCCAAGTGCACCTTCCGGTACACTTACCATGTTACGACTTGCCTCCCCTCATTTTGACTTTATTGTTTATTAACGCTTAGGGGGTAAATTGGGGAGAGTGACGGGCGGTGTGTGCGCACTTTAGAGCCGGCTTCAGTGGGACACTCTATTTCCCACTTACTGCTAAATCCTCCTTCGGATGGACGTTTTCAGGCCATCGTTCGTGTTCGCTAAGTTAGCGAATGTAGCCCATTTCTTCCCCTCTCATGCGCTACACCTTGACCTGACGTTCTGGGCGGTGCCAATTTTGCTTACTATTGATCCTTCACAGGGTAAGCTGACGACGGCGGTATATAGGCGGGTTAAACAAGGGAGGGTGAGGTTGAACGGGGGTTATCGGTTACAGAACAGGCTCCTCTAGGGGGGTCTAAAGTACCGCCAAGTCCTTTGGGTTTTAAGCTAATGCTCGTAGTACCCGGGCGGATAGAGGGTGTATTTTTCTATCAAAGTTTACGGCTAAGCATAGTGGGGTATCTAATCCCAGTTTGTGTCATAGCTTTCGTGGGGTCAGGGGATATAAAGCCACTTTCGTGGTGGGGCTTAGTGCCTTCGGATGCGTATAACTGCTCTGGAGGGATTCGGCTTTAGTTTTAGTTTTCCTTAACCACGCTTTACGCCGGTTTCTGTCAACTTGGGTCTCTCGTATAACCGCGGTGGCTGGCACGAGTTTTACCGGCCCTCTTAGCTTTAACTAAGTCAAGTTTTCACTTATAGCTTAAGGTTTATCACTGCTGAAATTCCCTTGGGGGTGTGGCTAAGCAAGGCGTCGTGGGCTTCATTTCGTTAAGTTAGGGTTGTGCCTGATACCGGCTCCTTGTTTTCGGACAGAAAACTGTGGGGCATTCTCACAGGGGTGCGGATACTTGCATGTGTAAATCTAGCTAAAGCTGACAGTAAAGTCAGGACCAAGCCTTTGTGCTTGCGGGGCTTTCTAGGGCCCATCTTAACATCTTCAGTGTTATGCTTTAAGTTAAGCTACGCTGGC